ATATATATATTTATATAGTAATAATAGTGATAATGTATATATATATATATATATAATTAAAATTAACTTCTAAACAAATAATTTATATATATATATACATAAATAGTATAATGGACCCCCCCCTATAATACTAAAAAAAATTGTATCTTGTATTAGCCGTACACGTCTTTTACGGCTTTTTTCGTATCAAAAATTCCTATATAGCAATTAAAATATAACTCTATTCGTTATTTGTATTCGTTTTTTCCCGTTTGGTTGCTAGCGGAGAGACACACCCCCCCCCCCCCCTTTTTAGTCATTTATTTGTGCCGTTATTCTTAAGGAAAATTACCTTTTACGCATTTTGTTGGATTATTACGACGATGGCCACATTTTTTTTGTAAAATCAGTTTTTTATGCTTTGAAAAATAGAACATAAATTTATTTTTAAAAATTGGTTTTATTAATTAGGTTGTAGTTTATAAAAATACTAATTTTGGAAATTAGCGATTAAGCTATGCTTACTTCCTAAGTAAATTACCTATAAGATATCATAGTCAGGAAATGAGTAGAATTTTGAATTCTAAAATATAAGTTCAAACCTTTTTCTTATAGAAGATTTTAAGTTAAAGAAACTAATAGCCTTCAAAGCTTTAATTAAAATATTTTTAAATCTTGAAAATAAGATGGCCGAGATTAAGCGAAAGACTGTAGATCTTTTTACGGATTTTTATCCTCTTATAATTTATTCTGAATGAATTTTAATTGATTGTAAGTTATTTTATTAGAATTTGATTTAAATTAATAATTCTGTCAAATAGGAGTGTACGGAAAAATAAATAAGATTTAAAAGTTTTAATTGAGTTATAAATACTTGGTTTAGTTATATTGAGAATATTATATAGATTATTAAGGGGAAACTAATACTTTATATATACTATTCATAAAATAAAATTAAATAAGTATAAGAGCAGAATAAATTAAAACTTAAAAATTTTATCTTAAAATTTAAAACTATTTAGTTGAGAGTAGGAGTGCTAAGTTTATCTTAAATTATGTTGATAAAATAAGCTAAATTTAAGCTATTGGGTTCATACCCCAAACATGAGTCAAGATATTCTTTTATCAAAAGTTTGGTTCTGGCTTGAAATTTTAGTTGTTCCTACTTAAAATACATGGAATTTTTAAGAGAAGTGAGGAAAAATTTTTTTTATAAAAATTAAATTTTATTAAAAAGAAATTTTAAGTATTATTTTTAAAAAAATACTGGATTATATTTCACTGACACCAGTATTGAAGATTAAGCCAATATAGGACACTATGACTTAGGGATTAGGAGGAAAATTTGGAAAAACTTGTGCCAGCTTCCGCGGTTATACAAGTACAATTAAGTTAAAATAGGTCGGTAAAAAAGACAGTTAATTTTATTTTTAAGATAAACCTAATTATGCTTTATTAGTTAAATTAAAAGAGTAAATTTAAGACTATTTTTATCTCGAGATGATTCTGTGAAAACTTATAATAAAACCAGGATTAGATACCCTGCTATTTAAGAAATAAATATAAAAATAAAAATTATACCTGAGTATTACGGATTTAATTTTAAAACTCAAAGAACTTGGCGGTATTTTAGACCCAGTCAGGGGAACCTGCCTCGTAATCGATATTCCTCGCAGTATCTGACTTTCTTTTGCTAAACAGTTTGTATACCGTCGTCATCAGGTAACTTTTTAAAATTTAGAAGTTAGCTAAAAGAATGTTTATTCTTAATGTCAGATCAAGGTGCAGCTTATAAGAAAGAGTTGGTGGGTTACTATAAAAAATTTTTAATGAATTTTTCTATGAAATAAAAAAATGAAAAAGGACTTGAGAGTAAATATTTTAAAGAATATAAAATTGAACCTAGGATTATAAAGTGTGCACAAATCGCCCGTCGCTCTCGTTGAAAAATGAGATAAGTCGTAACATAGTAAAGGTACCGGAAGGTGTTTTTAAATAAAAGTATAGCATAAATAATGTATTTCACTTACATTGAAATGATAGTTAAATGTAACTTATTTTTAAATAAAGATCTTGTTGTAGTTAATATTTTATTTTTATAAAAGAAAAATCATTTTATAAGGTAGTATGGTTGAAAGAACTTATTGTAAAAAACTATAGAGAAAAAGTACTGTGAAGGAATGTTTGAAATTTTTATAAAGTAATAATTAATATTTGTACCTTTTGTATGATGGTTTATCTAGAAAAAAAATATAAATATATTTTTCCCGAAACGAGTTGAGCTATTAAATTTCTATAATAATGTAGAAAGATTATATAAAGAAGTTTTAATAGAAGTAAAATGCTAACCGAAATTCGTGATAGCTGGTTGACTAATAAAGATATGAAAGTATCTGTTTTTAAAGTATTTAAAATTACTAAAATTTTAAATAGATAAATAACTTAGATATTGAAGGATAAGCTTCTATATTTTATAAAAATATATTTTAAAGATAAATTAAATGTAGGCTTGAAATCAGCCATCAGTTTTATATTTTGTTACATAGAATAATTTTTTACTCTTTAGATTTATATATAATATTTTATTCTTGTTTATTAGTAATTTTTAGGAACAATTAATACCTAAATTAAATTTTGGTAAAATGAGTATTTTAAAGAAAAATTCTATGTTTATATTAAAATAGACAAGAAATAAGAAATTTTTATTATAAAATAAATAAAAGGAATTCGGCAAATATTTGTTTCGCCTGTTTATCAAAAACATGGCTCTTTGTAATATACAGATAAAGAGTCGGACCTGCCCAGTGATCAAATATTTAACGGCCGCGGTACCCTGACCGTGCAAAGGTAGCATAATCATTTGCCTTTTAATTGAGGGCTAGTATGAAGGGTTTGACGAAAACAAAACTGTCTCTTATTTATTATTTAAAAATTAATTTTGATGTGAAGAAGCATTAATTTTACTAAAAGACAAGAAGACCCTATTGAGCTTTAATAAAAATTTAAGTAAATTTGCAATTAAAAATTTATTTTTTATTATATTTTAGTTGGGGCGACTAAGGAACATAAGAGCTTCCTTTATTTTTTAAGACTTATTGTTATGATCCAATTTTATTGATTAGAAAAATTAGTTACCATAGGGATAACAGCGTAATTTTTTTTGAGAGTTCATATCGATAAAAAAGATTGCGACCTCGATGTTGGATTGAGATTTCCAATGGGTGCAGAAGTTCTTTTGGTTGGTCTGTTCGACCATTAAAATCTTACATGATCTGAGTTCAGACCGGCGTGAGCCAGGTCGGCTTCTATCTTTAGTTTAAAATTTTTTAAACTAGTACGAAAGGACCGTTCTTAAAATAAATTATTTAGAATCTAGATATAGTATAATTTTAATTTAAATTTTATAATTAAAATTAAGTTGGCAGAAAGTTATGTGATTGAGTTAGGTTCAATAGAAGGAAAAATTCCACTTAATTTTCATTAAAGTGACAGAAAATGTGTTAGATTTAAGCTCTATCTATAGAAGTGAAAGTCTTTTCTTTAGTAATGATTGTATCTATTATTTCTTTTTTAACTACATATGTATGTGTTTTATTAGGGCTGGCTTTTTTTACTTTACTAGAACGAAAAGGGTTAGGTTATATGCAGCTTCGAAAAGGACCGAATAAAGTAGGAATTATAGGATTACCTCAGCCTTTAGCAGATGCGGCAAAACTTTTAACTAAAGAAATAAGAAAACCAAATATAGTAAATCAGGTTCCTTATTTCTTTGCTCCTATTTTTAGGCTAATTTTGGCTTTAATACTTTGACAAATAATGCCCAGAAACTCTAGTGCTACGGTATTGAAATTAGGACTTTTGTTTTTTCTATGTGTGTCTAGAATAAATGTATATGGAACATTATTGGCAGGTTGAAGATCAAATTCTAAATATGCACTTTTAGGGGCTGTACGTGCTGTGGCACAAACAATTTCTTACGAGGTAAGATTAGCTCTAATTTTATTATTTAGACTTTTTCTTTCTTTTAGATTAGATTTATTAGAAATTCAAGATTTTCAAGCATGGGTATGATATAGATTTTTATTTTTTCCAATAAGTCTTATTTGGTTAACTTCTTGTGTAGCTGAGACAAACCGGGCACCTTTTGATTTTGCAGAGGGGGAGTCTGAATTGGTTTCTGGATTTAACGTGGAGTATGGTTCTGGAGGATTTGCGTTAATTTTTATAGCTGAGTATGCTAATATCTTATTAATAAGATTACTAACTAGTTGCTTATTTTTCGGAGGACCTTGATTTTTAGGATTTTCTAGAGATTTGATTATAGTTTTAAAAATTTTATTTTTTTGTTTCTGCTTTATTTGACTTCGTGTGAGATTTCCGCGGTTTCGTTATGATCTTTTAATAAATTTAACATGGAAAAATTTTTTACCTGTTTCTTTAAGTGGGTTAATTATAATTATTGGTATTTTTTTTATTTTTGATTTTTAAAATCGGCAGAACAAAAGTTTATAAAACAATAGCATTAGGGCTAATAATAATTTTATTTTCTGCATGACTACTTACATTATATTTTCTTTAACTATTTCTTTTTTTTTATTACTTCCTTTAATAAATCACCCTCTTAGATTAGGACTTTGTATTATATTTCTAAGTCTATCTAGATGTTTTTTAATTGGTTTATTAAGACATTCCTGGTTTGGATTTATTTTGTTTTTAATTTTTGTTGGGGGTATACTCGTAATATTTATTTATGTTTCTGCTTTGAGCCCAAATGTTTATTTTAAAGGTATAAATTTACCTTTCGTTATAGTGATTTTAGTTTTATTTATATTATTTAATTTTATTGAGTTATTCTTTTTAGATACTTTATCAGTAACAGACGTATTTGTTGAAAATTTTTCTTTTATAAAATCATTAAATGGAGAAAAAGTTGTTGTTCCTGCTTATATTTGTATTATAATTGGGCTTGGAGTAATTTTATTATTAAATTTATTAGCTGTTGTAAAGATTTGTTATTATCAACATGGGCCTTTACGAAAGCATTTTAATTAATTACTTTAGTTAATTAACTTACTATAAATCAAGATAAACTTAGGTTGATATTATTTATTTAATGTAATTAAAAATCTAATTTATTATTATACATAGTTAGGATATTAAAGGCTTAAAAGTATTTAATAAATAATATAAAATAATATTTTATTTAAGAAATTATTTTAGATTAGACTACATATTTAGAAGTTTTAAGAAGTAAATAATTTTATAATATATGTATTTACTGTTTTATTTATATACCTCTATATGATAAATGAGGAAGTTATTACCTGGGGAAATTTTGTCTTGAAAACAAACTTTAAGTGTTCAAATCACTTGATAACTTACTATAGAGTAATAAGAAAATAATTTCAATCTCTGACTTACAAGACCAGTGCTTAAATTTAAGCTGTTATTACAAGGTATGTTACAAATTTCTTATTTTTTAATTTTGGGTGTAGTGGGAATTTTTTGTTCCTTAGTAGTATTAGTTATACAATATAAGCATCTATTAAGGTGTTTATTAAGATTAGAAGCAATAACACTTTCTTTATTTATTTTTTTACTAGGAATTACAATAGTAGGTAATTCTGAGGCATATATAGTATTAGTTTTTTTAACATTTGCCGCCTGTGAAGCAAGCTTAGGGCTAGCTATCCTTGTATCTTTAATTCGTACACACGGGAATGATTACGTTCATAGATTTAGGATACAAAAATGTTAAGACTAATTTTTTTGAATTTATTTTCTTTATTTCCTTTAATAAAGAATAAAATATCTTGATATTGATCTATTTGACTTATATTTTTCGGTAGTTATATTTCCTTATTTTATTTATATTTTTCTTTTGATAATATAAAAATATTTAGGAGATTACTACAAATAGATGGGCTAAGAAGCCCCTTAATTGCCTTAACTTGATGGATTTCTTTATTAATATTACTTGCTAGACATAAAGGAGTAAAAATTTTAGAAAATAAAATATTATTATTTAAATTTTTTATTTGTTTGTTAAATTTGGTACTAATAATAACATTTCTTTTTATAAATGTAATATGATTTTATATTTTTTTTGAGTTATCTTTATTTCCTACATTAATTTTAATTCTAGGTTGGGGGTATCAGCCAGAACGTCTTCAAGCAGGGATATACATATTGCTTTATACAATTACTGCTTCTCTGCCTTTATTATTTTTAATTTTATTTACATCTAGAATGAAAAACTCTTCTAACATTTTTTATAGAAAAATAACACAAATATTTTATAGAAGAATAAGAAGATGAGGATTAAATATGGTTATTTTAGTTAGGATAGGAGCATTTTTAGTAAAATTACCTATATTTTCAGTTCATTTATGACTCCCTAAAGCTCATGTTGAAGCTCCTATTGCCGGATCAATAATTTTAGCGGGTATTTTATTAAAATTAGGAGGTTATGGAATCTTACGTATAGCACAGTTTTTTTTAATAATAAGAAGTTTGATTAAAGATATATTATTTATTTTTAGTCTCTGAGGAGGGGTCATTACTAGGATAATTTGTTTACGTCAAGTTGATTTGAAATCATTAATTGCTTACTCCTCTATTGGTCATATAAGAATTATATTAGCCGGAGCTTTATCTATAACATCTTGGGGATGAGAAGGAGCATTATTGCTAATGTTAGCACATGGGTTATGTTCTCCAGCAATATTTTGTTTGGCTAATATGACATATGATAAAAGTCACAGACGAAGAATTATTCTTAGAAAAGGTTTTCTTCTTTTACTTCCTAGGTTAGCTTTATGATGATTTCTATTCTGTGTAATTAATATGGCAGCACCTCCTTCAATTAATTTATTAGGTGAACTTTTAATTATCCCCAGAATTTTAAGAATAAACTTATGAATTTTTAGTTCTTTTATTCTAATAAGATTTCTTACAGCTGTCTATAATCTCTATATTTATACCGCAACTCAACATGGGGGAGCATTAAAAATATTAGTTCCATTTTCAAATTTTAGAACATTAAATTTTTTTGTTCTATTTCTTCATTGAGTTCCTGTAAATATTTTTATTTTAAAATCTGATATTATTTGTATTTGACTTTAATTTTATTAAGTTAGTTTAAAAAATACTAGGATGTGGGTCTAGAGATAAAGCTAGTTCTTTACTTAATTATGAAAATTTATTCTATTTCTAATCTATTTGTAATAAAGTCTTCATCTATAATAAGCTTTTTTTTATTTTTTTATTGTATGTGTCTTTGTCCTTTATTAAGATTTTTAGTATTAAGAGAGAAATCTTTTATTATTGAATGGGAAATTGTTAGTATTAGTTCTACATTTATAACTTTTCCTATTATTTTTGATCCTGTAGGTGTTAGATTTAGATTTATTGTTTGTTTTATTTCTGCATGTGTTATGATATTTTCCTCTTCTTATATAGAACATGAACAATTTCTTAACCGATTTATTTGATTAGTTATAATATTTGTTTTATCAATAAATGCTCTAATTTTTATTCCGAGATTAGTATCTTTATTATTAGGATGAGATGGTTTAGGAATTGTTTCTTTTGCATTAGTGATTTATTACCAGAACAATAAGTCATTGAGTGCGGGAATGTTAACTGCCCTAATAAACCGAATTGGGGATGTAACTTTATTAACAGCTATTGGATTAATAGTTAGTCAAGGACATTGAAATATTTTATTAATAGAAAATTATAAATTTACTGGAATTATTTCATTTTGTATTTTAGTGGCAGCAATAACAAAAAGGGCTCAAATTCCTTTTTCTAGCTGATTACCTGCAGCTATAGCTGCCCCAACTCCTGTGTCGGCTTTAGTACATTCTTCTACTCTTGTAACTGCCGGAGTTTTTCTTTTGATTCGATTCTATCCTTTTATTAGCAGATGAGAATATTTTAAGCCTTTACTTTTATTTATTTCCGTAATTACTTTATTTATGGCTGGATTAAGAGCTAATTATGAGTTTGATATAAAAAAAGTAATTGCCTTGTCAACACTTAGGCAACTTGGAGTTATGATGATAAGTCTTGCATTAGGGCTTCCTTATCTTACATTATTTCACTTATATACACATGCTTTATTTAAAGCTATATTATTTTTATGTGCCGGAGCAATTATTCATAATAGATCTAATAATCAAGATTTACGAATACTTGGAGGATTATGAAAAGATATGCCTTTAACAATCAGGTGCTTAAATATTGCCAATTTAGCTCTTTGTGGGGCACCTTTTCTTAGAGGATTTTACTCAAAAGATTTAATCTTAGAAATATTTTTATTTAGTCCTTGTAATATATTTATTCTTATATTGATTTTCTTTGCTACCGGAATGACCTCTGCTTATTCTTTACGGCTTTCTTTATATACAATATGAGGACAAATGAATCGTTCTGTTTTTCATCAGGTTTATGATGATAATTTTAAAGTTACATTCCCCATAATTTTACTAAGACTTATAACTATTTTAGGTGGTGTATTTTTACAAAATAATATATTGGAGTTTAATATATCATTATTTTTACCTTTATATTTTAAGTATATAAGAATTTTCGTTATTTTCATAGGTGGATGAGTTTCTTTAAGTTTATCAAAAAAAGTATTTTCTTCTAAAATAGTCTTTAATAAAAGATATTCTTTTTTTTCATTAATATGGTTCTTAGTCCCTGTCTCAACTCTTCCATTTATTAAAACAAGAATAAGAGTGAGATTAAACTTTATTAAATATTTAGATCAAGGATGGTTAGAGATTTTAGGAGGATCCGGGACATTTATTAGTATCATTCATCTGTCACAGAAAAATCAGAAATTTCAAAAAAATTTTCTAAATTTTTTTATAATAATAACTATTTTAACAGTATTTATTTTAATTTTTATAAATTTAGTTTAAATAAATAAGATATGGCCCTATGAGGACAATTAGGATTTCAAGACGCTTCTTCTCCTTTAATAGAACAACTAATTTTTTTTCACGATCATGCTATATTAATTTTAGTATTAATTATAACAATTGTTAGTTATGCTTTTGTTTCTTTATTAACAAATTCTTTTTCTTCTCGATATGTCTTAGAAGGGCAAGAAATTGAAACTATTTGAACAATTTTACCTGGAGTAATTTTACTTTTTTTGGCCCTTCCTTCTTTACGACTACTTTATTTACTTGATGAAGTTTTAGATTGTAGATTAACAATTAAGGCAATTGGTCATCAATGATACTGATCTTATGAATATTCAGATTTTTTAAGATTAGAATTTGATTCATATATACTTCCTACAGAAGAACTAACTATTGGAGATTTTCGTCTTCTAGATGTTGATAATCGAGTAGTTCTTCCTACAGAAACTTCAATTCGATTATTAGCTACTTCGGCAGATGTTATTCATGCTTGAACCGTTCCATCAATAGGAGTTAAAACAGACGCCATTCCTGGACGCTTAAATCAATTAAGATTTTTTATTAAGTATCCGGGAATTTATTATGGTCAGTGTTCAGAAATTTGCGGAGCTAATCATTCTTTTATACCTATTGTTTTAGAGGCTGTTATGATAAAAGATTTCACGTCTTGGCTATTAAAAAATACAGCATAAGTTAAATAAAAAACTAGTTAATTTATAATATTGATTTGTCATGTCAAAGTTACTACTATAGTGTTTTTTTATGSCTCATTTGGCCCCGATTAATTGACTTATTATTTGATCTTTTATTTGAATTTCTTTTTTTATTTTTACTATTAGATTATGATGAGTATTAAATTCATATTATTACTATTTTTTTATATTGTTTACGAGAGATAAAGCAGAGCATATACGAGAAATCTTATTTCCTGCTATTTGAAAATAGATGTTTTTAGATATTTTTTCTACTTTTGATGATCATAATTCTATTTTTTTAGACATATATGTATTAGTTTGACTAACAAGTTTTGTTATTTTATTTATTTCAATAACTATTTTTTGAAGGGGACCTAATCGATTAAATCTTTTTATAAATTACTTAAAAAATATTGTATATTCTTTAGTAGAAGTGACAATAGGAGGTTGTCTTATATATTTTTCTTTAAGAATAGTAAGATTATTTTTTATAATTTTATTTTTAAATTTATGTAGAATAATTTCTTATGTATTCGGAGAGACAAGTCATCTTGTTATTACACTTTCTTTAAGTTTACCTCTTTGAGCGAGTCTTTTATGGGCAGGATGAGCTCATGATGGGCATAAAGTTATTGCTTCTTTTCTTCCTTCAGGAGCTCCTTCAGTTTTAGCTCCTTTTCTAATTTTAATTGAGACAGTAAGAATTTTTGTTCGTCCATTAATTCTAGCTCTTCGATTAAGGGCTAATCTTACAGCAGGTCATATTGTTATAGCTATTATTGGAGGGTTTTTAGAAAGATCTATTATTTCTTGTTCAAGAAGAATAGTATTATGTGCTTTATTTCAGATATTTTATACTATTTTTGAATTTGGTATTAGATTTATTCAGGCATATATTTTTATTTTATTATTAGTTCTTTATAGAGACGATCATCCAGATACTCAATATAATCTTGGTCATCTTTCTTACTCTTCAGATTTATCACATACCCATGTACTTTCTAAGGGCCATTCTCATCTATATTAAATTTTTTACATATAAAATTTTTTTGAATAATAATATATAATAGCTCATTTTTAATCATATAAATTATACTATAAATAAATAAAATTACTCTTTTCTATTCTGTAAGTATATATTATGGCAAAAAAGGGCAAAAAATAGGTAATCTTATGTATAAATAAGGTCTTATAAAAATTTTAAAATAATAAATTAATTCAAAATAACATTAAATTTCTATAAAAAATTTCTAAAATATGAGTTTATTAAGAGAGCTATCCCTCCTAATAAATTTAAACCTACACCTATAATAATTAATATTTTTATATTAATCTTACTAAAATTTAAATATAAATTTTTTCATATAATTAACGTTCTTGAAAAGAATGTGGAAAATATTAAAGTAAAATAGTAAAATAATCTAATTAAAGATCCTAAAATAAGAAATATTAAAGTAATTTTCATGTCTAGATTAGTTCTTATTATAACTACTCATTTAGGAACGAATCCTAATAACGGGGGGATACCTCCTAAGGAAAGTAGTATAAAAATTATTAAAATACGGGCCAAAAAATTCTCTCCTAAAAAAGATCTAAATGTTTGAAAAATTAAATTTAACTCATTTCTTCACGCACTTAAGAATACACAAGCGGTAACAAAAAAATAAATAATAAAATAAATTTTTAAAGATCTTTCAGTTAAACAGCAACAAAAAATTATTCAACCTATATGACCAATTGAAGAGTAAGCTAATAAAGCACGTAACTGTGTTTGATTTACGCCTCCTAAACCTCCGAGAATTCTGGATCCACCTGCAACAATTATAATAATAAATCTTATTCTTCTTATTAATCATACATAGCAAATAGAAAAAAGAATAAATAAAGGAGCTACCTTCTGTCATGTAAAGAGTAAAAAATTTATAAATCATGATAGTCCAGCTACTACAGTAGGAAATCAGAAATGAACTGGGAAGGCCCCTAATTTTAATAATAATCCTAGAATTAAAATAATTAATCTTTTTCTTAATAGAAAACTAAATCTGTCAGAACTAAAAATTCAAATAAAATCAGGACCAAATCTTATTAAGCTTCTAAATATAATTATAACAGACCCTACTGCCTGAAAAATAAAATATTTAATTGTAGATTCTGTCTCTAATACTGATCCCCCGTAAACTATCAACGGAACAAATGCAATTAAGTTAATTTCTAACCCTATTCATACAGTTAGCCAGTGTCTGGCACTTAAAGAATAAATCGTTCCAAATATAGATATAATTAGAAATAAAAATCCATAAGGGATAAAAATAAAAAAATTAGATAAAATCATTAAGAGAAAGAATGGAATTAAACCACTCAAAATAAAGTTAGCAGCCCTATTTTATATTCTATTTTCTCTATTAAATTATTCAATCTAAAGAACCTTCTTTTCATTCATGAAATAATCCTCAGATCAGAATAATCAGAAAAAGAACAATTATATAAATAGAAATAAAATGACTAGAAAATCTTAAGAATTTAACTGCAGGAATTAATAATACAATTTCTACATCAAAAATTAAAAAAATTACAGCTAATAAAAAAAATCGTAAAGAGAACGGTACACGTGCAGATCCCAATGGGTCAAATCCACATTCAAATGGAGAACTTTTTTCCCGATCTGCGATAGATTGCTTGCAAATAATTCAGGCAATCAGAAAAATGAAAAATCCTAAAAAAATAGCTAATAAGGTTGCGAATAATATAGAAAACACAGGTACTAAAGTATTAAATCTTATATTTTACACCATCAATGTAATCCGTTCGTCCGGCGTAGTACCAAATTATTGTAGTATTTTATTTTAGATACTAATATTTTAACTTAGCAGTATTATCTATTAAAATTAAATTTTGTTCTGGAGACATTATATATGTCGTAAATAGATTAAAAATCTATTGCTTATCTCAGCCATCCAAAATATTTTGTATTATTTAAAATCCTCATCAATAAATAGAAAGATAAAGAAAGAGCCAGACAACATCTACAAAGTGTCAATATCAAGCAGCAGCTTCGAACCCAAAATGATGACTTTCCGAAAAATGATAAAAACTAGCACGGATTAAACAAATACCTAGAAATGTTCTACCGATTAAAACATGAAGTCCGTGAAATCCTGTAGCCACAAAAAATGTAGATCCGTAAACACCATCAGCAATAGAAAATGAAGCTTCATAATATTCCCCTGCTTGAAGATATGTGAAATAAATTCCTAAAAGAACTGTTATTATTAGTCCCTGTAAAGTACCTGATCGACTTTTTTCTAGTAATCTATGATGAGCCCAAGTTACTGTAACTCCTGAGGCCAATAAAACAGCAGTGTTAAGTAAAGGCACTTCAAAAGGATTTAAAGGACTGATACCTGCCGGCGGCCAACAAGAACCTAACTCAAATGTAGGAGCTAATCTTCTATGGAAATAAGCTCAAAAAAAGGCAAAAAAAAATAAGACTTCAGAAGTAATAAACAAAATTATTCCTAAGCATAATCCTGAATAAACTAATTTTGTATGATACCCTTGAAAAGCACCCTCTCGAATAATATCTCGTCATCATTGAATTATAGTTAATAAAATTAAAAATAAACCAAAAAATAATCCAGATGTCGATATACTTCGTGTTCATCTAACTAACCCAATTGTTAAAAATATTGCTCCCATTGAACCAAATAATGGTCAGGGTCTAAATTCTACTAAATGAAACGGATTTCGTAACATATCTATTACCTTTTTTATTTCTAATCCTGTTACTTGGAAGGTAACTATACTTTATCATACTCAAAAGGTCTTTTATTAACTATAGATTTTAACGATAATTCGTTCCTTTAAATTTGCAATTTAATATTTTATTTTCAACTATAAAATCTGTATACAGATGTGTATTTATATATGTATATATTTATATACATATGTATATATGATATTTAAAATTCTGTAAATTTTATCTTTAAACATAGTAATTCCATTTATTATAAAATATGTGTTTAGGATTAACAGGGTACAAGCAGAAAAAGACATTTATATTATTTAGATATTAATATAAAATTATTTTCTTTATATTCTATTTTGAATCTAAACACATAGATTATATAAAATAAAAACTTATTAATATATAGTTGAGAGCCGGAGTTCTTACTTTATATTATGAATTATATGAATATGTGCATAGTATTTGGCTATATAATTTTATATATGTGGGTATAGCTATATATGTATATTTGTACATATTTATCTTTTTATTTTCTAAGTTAAAGGTATTCTATATTTATATCTATATATAGGCTTGTATATACACACATATATTTATATACTAATTTATAAAAGAATAACGTCAGCAAAAAATGAATTATCTCATTTACGGTTACGGCCCGTAAATAGACAGTGAAAATCTGTCTTTGCAAATTTAAATAAATTAATATATAAATTTAATTTATGATATTTTATTTTAATTTTATGTTATAGAAATTTTTAATTCCATGTAAATTATATTAATTTATTGATATTTAGATAGCTTATAATTTAAAGCATAGCATTGAAGATGCTAAGAAGGATTTAATTCTTTAGATATCTAAAAAACTTTACTCATTCAAAAATTTTATTTATAATAAAATTTTATTTCAGTAATACTATATTTAATAAATTTATTTTTGTAGTGTAAATTAGCACATTAAGATTTTCATTCTAAAAGTATAAGTTTATCAAAAATTATATGCAAAATCCTTTACGAAAGACACATCCTATTTTTAAGATAATTAATAATGCTGTAATTGATCTTCCTGCTCCTAGGAACTTTTCTATCTGATGAAATTTTGGTTCTATAATAGGAGTATGCTTAGTAATTCAAATTTTAACTGGGATATTTTTAGCCATACACTATACTCCACACACGGATTTAGCTTTTTCTTCTATTATTCATATTATACGTGATGTAAATAATGGATGAATTCTTCGTTCTATTCATGCTAATGGAGGGTCTTGTTTTTTTATTTGTATGTATATTCATATTATACGAGGTTTATATTACGGATCTTTTACATTAAGGTATACATGAAATGTCGGGGTTGTTCTCCTATTATTAACAATAGCAACAGCTTTTTTAGGTTATGTACTACCTTGGGGTCAGATATCTTTTTGGGCAGCTACTGTCATCACTAATCTTTTCTCTGCTATTCCTTACATCGGAAAAATTTTTGTTAGATGATTATGAGGGGGTTTCTCTGTAGATAATGCAACTTTAAATCGATTTTTTTCTTTTCATTTTATTCTTCCATTTTTAATTTTAGCTCTAGTAATGATTCATTTTTTATTCTTACATGAAACGGGATCTAATAACCCCTTAGGGCTAAATAGTGACAGAACTAAAATTCCGTTTCATGCTTATTATAGATTTAAAGATGTTATAGGATTTCTTTTCTTATTTTTTTTCTTAGCTTTAATAATAGTTTTTTTTCCTAATTTATTTACTGACCCAGAAAACTATATCCCGGCGAATCCTTTAGTAACACCTATCCATATTCAACCAGAATGATATTTTTTATTTGCATATGCTATTTTACGTTCTGTCCCTAATAAATTAGGGGGTGTCGTAGCCTTGGCAATATCAGTAATAATTTTATTTCTTCCTCCTTTAATTCATAACAGACCTTACTCTTCTTTAAGATTTTCCCCTTTAAATCAAATTATATTTTGAAGATTTCTTAGAACCTTAGTAGTTCTTACCTGAGTAGGAGCTCGCCCAGTAGAATATCCTTATGAAATTACAGGACAAATTTTTAGGCTATTATATTTTTCTTATTTTTTTTCTTCACCATTTCTCTATTTAATATGAGTAAAAATTTTTAATAAATAAATTATCTAAGTTAACTTGTATAATATACACGTAAAAATTAATTAATAAAATATAAGAAATACAGAGAAAAATACTAATATAACTATATTAAATAATTATTTAGAGACAAGTGCTCCTACTTCTTCAATATTATGAAAATCTGCGGGTAGAATATTATCCCATTCAAGACTTCTTCTGACATGGAGGCCCCAGATCACAGAACGCTGAGCTACAAAAGCTTCTCATAAAATAAAAACAAAATATAAAACTCCAATAAAAGAAATTATTGAACCGATAGAAGACACTACATTCCAGGCAATATAACTATCCGGATAGTCAGAATAACGACGTGGCATACCAGCTAGCCCTAAAAAATGTTGTGGAAAAAATGTTAAGTTTACCCCAATGAATATTACAAAAAAATGAGCTTTTGACCAACGTCTATGAAGGGTTAGGCCAGTTAGAACAGGAAATCAGAAATTAAAAGCTGCAAATAAAGAAAAAACTGCCCCTATAGAAAGTACGTAATGAAAATGTGCTACAACATAATAGGTGTCATGGAGTATAATATCTAAAGAAGAGTTGGATAAAACAATCCCAGTTAATCCTCCAACAGTAAATAAGAAAATAAATCCTAAAGCTCACAATAAAGGAGCCTCGTATTTAACACGTCTTCCGTGAATAGTAGCTATTCAACTAAAAATCTTAATACCTGTGGGAATCGCAATAATTATAGTTGCAGCAGTAAAATAAGCACGTGTATCGACATCTATACCGACAGTAAATATATGATGAGCCCAAACAATAAATCCTAAAATCCCAATAGCTACTATGGCATAAATTATTCCAATTCTCCCAAATGTTTCTTTCTTACAAGAAAAATATGTGATAATATGAGAAATTATTCCAAATCCGGGTAAAATAAGAATATATACTTCAGGATGACCAAAAAATCAAAATAAATGTTGATATAAGACAGGGTCCCCACCTCCTGCAGGATCAAAAAATGCAGTATTAAAATTTCGATCCGTCAAAAGTATAGTAATAGCTCCAGCTAATACAGGTAGAGAGAGAAGTAATAAGACAGCTGTAATTTTTACAGACCACACGAATAAAGGTACACGTTCTAATTGTATTCCTTGTCATCGTATGTTTAATACAGTTGTAATAAAATTAATTGCACCCAAAATAGAAGCAATTCCTGCTAAATGTAGGGAAAAAATAGCAAAATCAACTGATGAACCCGCATGTGCCAAATTACCTGATAAAGGAGGATAAACGGTCCATCCAGTCCCGACCCCTCTCTCTACTAAGGCAGAAGAAAGAAGTAAACTTAAAGAAGGGGGAAGTAACCAAAAACTTATATTATTTAGTCGCGGAAATGCCATATCCGGTGCCCCTAGTATTAAGGGAACCAATCAATTACCAAACCCACCAATTATTATAGGTATAACGAAAAAAAAAATTATTACAAAAGCATGAGCAGTAACAATAACATTATAAAGTTGGTCGTCTCCTAAAATACTTCCAGGTTGACCTAATTCCACTCGAATTAATATCCTTAATCCTGTTCCAAGCAAAGCACCTCATATTCCTAAAAGAATATATAAAGTTCCAATATCTTTATGATTCGTTGAATAAATTCATCGCATATAATAAAGTACAGCCGTTATTCTTATACAAATCAGGTTTTTATTTTCTATTAAACTTATTTATTATAATTTTTAAAATTAATAAATTAAATAGATTCTTAAACTGTTCTTAACTAATTACTTACTTATACCAATTCAATAATTAAAATAATTAACCATCTTTATTTATTTGTTTAATTTAAATTAATAATATACTAAAATAGAACCTAAAAATCTAGATTAGTAAACATTTTACAATAATCTACTTAACAAATAGATGCCTCTACTTTTGGCTTTAATCTATACGATAAATTACTGATTGTGTAACATACTGGCTTTAAAGAATTCTCTTATTGTCTAAATGCAAATCAGGTCTTTTATAAATTAAAGTATAAAGCCGATAAGTTAACAATTAAATATCTTATTTTATATATTATAACGTAAATCATGAATTATAAATCTTTCATTTTAACAATATTACAATAAGATCATAGTAGCGCATTAGCATTTTTAAATGTAACAGAGACGTTATTTATATAAGTAAATTGTAAGTAACAATAGTGAATCAAACCGCACAAATACAATGAACGGAAATGTGCGCGAAACTTAATATCTATTTTTAGAACATAAAAACTGATTTTACAAAAAAAATGTGGCCATCGTCGTAATAATCCAACAAAATGCGTAAAAGGTAATTTTCCTTAAGAATAACGGCACAAATAAATGACTAAAAAGGGGGGGGGGGGGTGTGTCTCTCCGCTAGCAACCAAACGGGAAAAAACGAATACAAATAACGAATAGAGTTATATTTTAATTGCTATATAGGAATTTTTGATACGAAAAAAGCTGTAAAAGACGTGTACGGCTAATACAAGATACAATTTTTTTTAGTATTATAGGGGGGGG